TCTAGTTTGCATGGTCCAATCATTGATCCTGAAAAATTCAATTTCTACAATAAATTTTGGTAGGTCACTGGCATAGTTAGTTCCCTATCCATGATTCGGCTATTTACTGAAAAACTATTCCTGGAATATGGGAAGAATCTCTTGGGTGGTGGCGATAAAGAAAAAGATTGCAATGTTGTTTAGCTTGCTTTTGTAAAAAATCAAAATAACAAACTTTCCAATTTGACCTAACCCGCGGATCTTTTTTTCAGTCATTCATTGAATGAAAAATCACGACAAGTGATGGAGATACGCGATTTAAATAACGGAAAATCAAATATTTTAGAATAGTATCTAAAATGACTGGAAATGTGGAAACAAGACCTGATATAATTTGATCATTCTGAGCAAATCCAAAATCTTTAGAGACGGAACCAATCATTAGTTCCCAACCATGGGTCGAATGGAATCCTAGACATAAATCTGTTAATAAAATAATGAAAAAAGCTTTTATTGTGTCACTTAAGTTATATAGGAATTCTCGAACCCATGAGTTAAGAATAAGAAGCTCTTGATTACCCAGACTGGAATAACCACTTAGAATAACAAAACAAAGTATGTTTGTCGAGAAGTGCAAAATTGCATGGATATGATCTTCGTTGTGCGTCGTGATCAATTGGATGGTTTCTTTGTATATTTCGGTACGAAGATTTTGTGAACGTAGTTCCGGGTATTCCTTTAGCATTTCATCCAAGAGGAATAGTTCCTTGAATTCTATGAATTTTTTTACAATAATCTTTTCTTGAATGATATTCAAGAAAATCTCAGGTTGCTTAGTATTCCACCAATCAGTAACCCAATATTCCAGACTTTTTTGAAATGTGAAAGAGATGCACCAGGGCAAAAAGACTATAGGTGTAAGATATAGAAGGAGAATGAATGCTTTCTTTTTTGCCATTTTTCGTCTTTCTTTATTTAATGAAGGAACTCAGCTTCCGTTTTATCTCATTCGTCAACTATATAAGATGATAATAATGTTTCTATCAAGCATAAGTTCTATTACAAGTCATAGAAAATCTATAATCTATTCCCGCATTTTTTTATTTTCGATTCGGGAATTAGTTCTTGAATAATTAGTTCTTGAATTTAGAAACAATAAAGAAATAGACTAAAAATCGAAAGAATCCACTGCCAATTTTGGCATGACGAAAAAAGATATTCTTTCATCAAAGGACATCAATTACTCAGATTCGAAGCAATTATACCTATTAATGAATAGACGGAGGAACACTTCGCGTAATGAATATTAGTCGGATTTGAAATCCAAAGAGGGCCCCTTCTATCAAAACAAAATCTCTTTTTCCGAAGAAAGCATTCATTTTTTCAGTTTCATTTTCTTTTTTCAAAGTACTTCGATTGGTACACGCAAGAAATAGGCCAATTCTGCAGCTTTTTGTTCAATTTCTCGTGAAGTTAAATTCTCGTCAATACGAGTCAGGGGGATGGCCCCCTGTCCTATGATTTCCATATAAAGGATACGACGAGTAGAAATACCCTCTTTAACTTCTATTCTGATGGACTGAATATCTTTCATAAGAAATCGAAGAAAAACACGACGATTTTTTCCAGGAAATCCCCAACGAAAAATACACACTATTCCCGCTTTTTTATCGAATCGATCATAACCACTACCCACATTCCACCAAATTGTACACCACAAATACGAACTAATAAAGAGACCCGCGATTCCATAAAAAGACATCACGATTCCTTGTGGAAAAAAAAGAATTTGCTGAGACGGAAATAAAGATAACAAATTCCTACCAAGATAACTGGAAATTCCAACCAATAAGAACCCGAATGAACCTAAAAAAAGGATAAAGGCCCAGCAGAAATTACTAGTTTTTCGAGACCCCGCTATAAGTTCTACCCATATACGTTCTGATCGCCAACTCATATTAGATCCAGTTCTGTTTTATTGGAATTATTAGAATAAATAAACCAAACCCAAGTAAATGAATTTGACTTGATTCTTCTTTGTTTCTGAAGTAACTCTCATCAACTAGCACTATTATGGTGTAAACCTTTAGGAGTGATTATTCATCAAATCGCTCCCAGATCTAAAAAAAATATACTTGATTTGTGCCTATTGTCCGTATCTAAAAAATCTTGTTCTTTTGAACATAAAGAAATAAAGAAGCCATTGCAAGTGCCGGAAATACTAGGCCCACTAAAGGCACAAAAATGGAGGGTAAGTTTATCATAGAATGGGTACCTCGATTTAATATTTGTACCTGCTATATATAATTCTAATAAAATTATAGAATATTTAATTTATATATCTCATTTTTGTCTTATATTGTTATAAAGATAGTCTATAATCAATAGAATTAATCAATAGAATTAAAATATACTTAGTATGACTCAATGGATCACTTTTTTCGATAAGTATTTTTTTATGGATTCTACTCTGCTCATCCTATTAACTGAATATATATTCGGTTAGTTAATAGGATGAGTAGAGTAGAAAAGAGTATATTGAGGAGTATAAAATAGAATCTAATTAAAATTTATATATATATCATAAAAAATTAATAAAAAATAGAAAGAATGAATGTAAAACGTAGAACTAAAAAAAAATGGATTGATTTCGCCTTCTATTTCCGCAAGGAACAAAGGTATGATAATACACTTTTTCATTTTTTTTTGAAAAAGCAAAAAAATCTTTTAAGCTCTGCTAAATTTTTCACAAAGGGAAGAAAACATGGAGCTTAAATAACTCACTTAAAACCCCTTTTAAAGGATTACGCGGTACGATTGAATCAAATAAGCCCTTATGGAATAAATATTCAGCTGCTTGTGAACCTTCGGGTATTTTCTTATTCAACGTTTCTTCAATTACTCTTTTACCCGCAAATGCAATGTAAGCATTGGGTTCGGAAATAATGATATCGCCCAACATGCCGAAACTGGCGGTCACCCCACCGGTAGTAGGAGATGTAAGGATGGATACATAGAATAACCTTTTATTTTTTTGATACTCATATAAAGCAGAACATATTTTAGCCATTTGCATCAAGCTCAGACTTCCTTCTTGCATACGTGCTCCTCCGGACGCACATACTAGAATAAGAGGTAAATGTTGATTACCAGCATGTTCGACCAAACGGGTTATTTTCTCGCCTACTACGGATCCCATACTACCCCCCATAAACTCAAAATCCATGATCCCAATTGCTACAGGAATCCCGTTTAGTTGACCTGTGCCTGTTTGAACAGCCTCAGTTAATCCTGTCTGTCTTTGATAAGAATCCATACGATTCTTATAGGATTCCTCTTCCGAATGAAATTGAAGGGGATCCGTAGAGACCATGTCTTCATGCATAGGATTCCAAGTACCTGGATCAATCGAGAATTCGATTCTCTCTGAACTGCTGATTTTCAAATGATATCCACAGTGTTCACAAATATTCAGTTTTGATTTCAACAATTTCCTATAATTTAATCCATAACAAATTTCGCATTCAATCCATAAATGCTTGAATTTTTGAGTTTCAGCGAGATTTTTAGAATTCTCTCTTTTAGTTAAATTCTCATTCGTCAAAGTTGTTTTTATGGAAGAGCTCTTGCTTTCACTACTATTTCTGCCCTTACCACAAATAGAAGTATAAAAGTAACTGTCATTGTATTTATCACTTTCACCTAAAATGTGACTAACAATACAGATTTGAGAACGAAGATAACTTTCAATGCAATTATGAATGTCATTTTTCCAACTAGATTTAGTATCATACATGTAATGATTATTATGTCTCTTAGAGACATTATTCAGATAGCTATAATTCTTATTATAACTATCAAAAAAACTTTCTGGTTCACTTTGAAAAGAAGGATCATTAGAAATCTCCAAAGATTGATTTTCAATATCAAAATATATGGAATAACGGTTCCTTTTGCTATTGTTATCCCTAACTAAAAGAATCTTATCAGATAGGAAATTTCGAATGTTCCTGACACCGACTAAATAATCAACATTACTGTAATTAGAATTGTCACTATCATTCCAACTAGGAAAGTTTTTTTCCATATCAATCAAAATTGGGTCTTCACTTGCACTGGTATTTTCAACAGGACCAAAACTATCCATTGAGTTACTTAGCCCACACCTGTATTCTAACTGCCTATAAAACAGCATAGAATTGAACCACAATTTTTCCATAGAGTTTTTTCCTCTATTAACATTAAAATACAATAGATGAATAGTCATTCGAAGAAAAATCATTAAACATAAACATAGAATATTTTGAATATTCTATCACATTTTTACTAATATAAATCCAATCACTAAGATTGGTAACTAGTAATAAGGAGCAAGTGGGTATAAAAAAAATCATTCTTTTTAGTGAGAACACATAGTATTATTTCACTATGTATGTCACTATATGTGCTGGAATTCCTTTTCATCAATTATAGTACCCCTCTTTTATTGCCCCCCTCGTTTTTCTTCTAATCAAATCCTTTTTTCTTCATTGTATTTAATAGAAGTAATAGAATTATTGGGTAATAGAATTCTTGAGAGAATTTTGAATTGGTATTTACTTGGTCCAGGATCTTTTAGCTTTTCCTTGAATCATTAGGTTTAGACATTACTTAAGGGATCTTAAATCGTTTCAAAAAAAAAAACAGCAACATACCAACCATTTCAAATTTCTTTGAATTATACAAATTCAGGATTCTCTCCCGCAATACACTTTGGCTTGCAATAGTTTTTTTTATCAATTCCAACAAAATTTACTATTGTTTCCCTTGCTCAAATTTTATTTTTATCTTTTCGCTTTCTCTATAAAAACGATACTTAATAAGTTGTTATAATTTATTTTTTTAATTTTCCCTACCCTTGCATACTTGCCCCTGAGAAAAAAGATCAACTCGAGCTCCATCGTGTATTATTTAGATCATCAACTGTCCCCCAAACACCCAGTTCCAGTGGAACAAAAGAAACGATGTCGAGCCAAGAGCACTCCTATTTCCATATACTAGAAAAAATAGTGGATGGAAGAATCCACAGATAATCTAATCATGTCTTTCAAGTTGCACGTTGCTTTTATCGTTTCGAACAAAGTTTTATTTGGATCCAGTATGGAATTGATTCCATTATGGAATTGTGAATAGTCTTAGATTCAATCGATACATAATAACCCATCCTTTTTACTTCTTGGTCTTGGTTTTCCTTCTATATGAAGACAATTTCAAAATCTAAAGTAAAAAACCGCAAATTTATTCGATATTGTATGAATAAGATTCATATTCGATAGTTTGTTTTGTAAAAAATAAAAAGAATGAATTTTATCAATTTTGAATTGAATTTTTTTCTTATATTATTAAGATATAATATTATTATATATATTAATATTATCTATCTGTAAATGATTCCAAAAAAATCGAATTTGACGATTGATGTGGATTCAAAAGCGACTCTATTTAGATTATAGACGAATAATTCAAAAAGGGTCATTTTTATCCCGCGATACAATTTTTATTCAAATAGGATATACATCATGAATGGATATACTCTGGGACGGAAGGATTCGAACCTCCGAATAGCGGGACCAAAACCCGATGCCTTACCGCTTGGCGACGCCCCATTTTTTTTATTCGACATTCATAAACACTATTAATAGTATTAGTTATTCGTCAATTCCATCTGAAAAAAGTGATTGTTGCTAGGAGTTTAATATCCGTAGAGATATAGAATAGAAAAAAACTGAAATTATTGATCATTACATAGAATTCAATTAAGATATTCTATGAAAGTTCCTCTTTTTTTTTTCAGACTGGAAGGATTTTGAACTAGATAAGTTCAAATAAAATAAGGATTTTGGAAGGTCGGATTGTATTTGATTCTTTTTATTTTTCCTAATTTTCATTATTTTATAATATGTTAAATATATTTAATATATATATTTCATTTAATTTTTTTTAATATATTCAATATTATATATTCATAAAAAGCAATATTTATTTTCTATTAGAATAATTCTAATATTCTATTTTATTATTATATTATTATATTAGAATATTAGAATATATATATTCCATTTTATATGTACAAAAATATACAATAAAGATTTTGACAATAAATAAAGATTGTACAAATTTTAAAGAACAAAATGTTTGTTATGCTTAATATCTTTAGTTTGGTCTGTATTCATATTCATTCCGCTCTTTATTCAAGTACTTTTTTGTTGGCAAAATTACCCGAAGCCTATGCCTTTTTGAATCCAATTGTAGATATTATGCCAGTAATACCCTTACTCTTTTTTCTTTTAGCTTTTGTTTGGCAAGCTGCTGTAAGTTTTCGATGAAATAGTGAATTTGAATAAGAATCCTACGGAATTTATTCGCAACTAAAAATAAGAACATTTAAACAATTTAAAAGATCAGATAAGTCTTACTGTGTGAATCCTCGATTCAAATATTGAGATTTTTTGATAGACAAGAAAAAGAAGGACCATCTCATTGTTTCCTCATTCTTACGTTTTTTCCACTTACAAATCCTTCTATTATTAGATTTGTATTAGATTTGAGTGTACCATCAGTATCCGAGTTGTGGATATGAAAAAAGATTAGAATACAAATCTTGATAATAGTATATCGTTAATCATAAAAAAAATAAAAAAAAATAAAGGGCTTTTACTACATACAAATACAAAGAAATTTCGGAATTTTTCTATTTCTTTAAAATCACTTAATTTCTTAGAAATTTTGTATCAAAAGAAACATAATGTGTTGTGTTATATAAGAGAATCCCCTTTCTCTGTCTCTGTCGGTTTTTTAATTATCTTGGAGATTTTTGAATGCTTACTCTAAAACTATTTGTTTACACGGTAGTAATATTCTTTGTTTCTCTTTTCATCTTCGGATTCCTATCTAATGATCCGGGACGTAATCCAGGACGTGAAGAATAAAAAAAACTATTTTTAGTTTTCTATGTTTTCCTTGTTTGTGCTAGATTTTGAAAAACTTTTAGGATTTTTTCTATTTTAGATCTTTAACTGGTAATTATCAAAATCAAACATAGAAAATTCAAAAGAAAAAAATACTAACTCACGGGCGGAAACGGAAAGAGAGGGATTCGAACCCTCGGTACAAAAATTTGTACAACGGATTAGCAATCCGACGCTTTAGTCCACTCAGCCATCTCTCCCCAATTGAGATATCTATATATATATATATTGTTTATGTTAGATTGCATAACCAAACAAAGTAGGGGTTGAAAAAAGACTTTTTTGTTTAGATCTTATATATTCTTTTTCTATTTCTAATGGATTGGATTTCTATTCAGTATTATAATGAACATTATAGATATAGAACCTTCCAGATACATATACTTTTCTATAGTATATCATTATTTTTAGATTTTTCATATTCTTTATATTCATTATCTAAATTTTTTGATAATCTCATTCTACGTTTAGATTTCTATTAATGTTTATATTAGACTAATATCTCTTTTATTTA